TTCCCTTTCCCGGGAGTCGATGACTATTCATAGCTAGTACCTTGACACCAAAGAAGAGTTCGACCCAATGCTTTATTTCTGTCCTAGTTGATCCTGATTCGACATTAGAAGTATATTGATTGTTCCCCAATAACCGAATACTTTTTTCTGTAAATACTGCATATTTGATTCCATCCATAAATCCATTTTCTTCCCTATGAGTTCCAGTATCGATAAGAATTCTAGTTCTTACTGTTCATATGTTATGGTATGAATATACCATACCAATTCGCTATGTATGGATGATGAGATTCCATTGATACAGAGTCAATTCCAATAGACTTATTGAATGTTCCCATTGGCGTGCATCCAGCAGGAATTGAACCTACGAATTTGCCAATTATGAGTTGGGCGCTTTAACCATTCAGCCATGGATGCTTAACAGGGATCATCGTACATCGTGAATAACCAAATTCCAATTGAAATGAAATCTTTAGGAGGAATCAATGAAACGACATCAATTCAAATCCTGGATATTCGAATTGAGAGAGATATTGAGAGAGATCAAGAATTCTCACTATTTCTTAGATTCATGGATCAAATTCGATTCAGTGGGATCTTTCACTCACATTTTTTTCCACCAAGAACGTTTTATGAAACTCTTTGACCCCCGAATTTGGAGTATCCTACTTTCACGTGATGCACAGGGTGCAACAAGCAATCGATATTTCACGATCAAAGGTTTAGTACTGCTTGTAGTAGTGGTCCTTCTATCTCGTATTAACAATCGAAAGATGGTCGAAAGAAAAAATCTCTATTTGATGGGGCTTCTTCCTATACCTATGAATTCCATTGGACCCAGAAAGGAGACATTGGAAGAATCTTTTTGGTCTTCCAATAGAAATAGGTTGATTGTTTCGCTCCTGTATCTTCCAAAAGGGAAAAAGATTTCTGAGAGTTGTTTCATGGATCCGCAAGAGAGTACTTGGGTTATCCCAATAAAGAAAAAGCGTATCATGCCTGAATCTAACCGGGGTTCGCGGTGGTGGAGGAACCGGATCGGAAAAAAGAGGGATTCTAGTTGTCAGATATCTAATGAAACCGTAGCTGGAATTGAGATCTCATTCAAAGAGAAAGATAGCAAATATCTGGAGTTTCTTTTTTTATCCTATACGGATGATCCGATCCGCAAGGACCATGATTGGGAATTGTTTGATCGTCTTTCTCCGAGGAAGAAACGAAACATAATCAACTTGAATTCGGGACAGCTATTCGAAATCTTAGGGAAAGACTTGATTTGTTATCTCATGTCTGCTTTTCGTGAAAAAAGACCAATTCAGGGGGAGAGTTTCTTCAAACAACAAGGAGCTGGGGCAACTATGCAATCCAATGATATTGAGCATGTTTCTCATCTCTTCTCGAGAAACAAGTGGGGTCTTTCTTTGCAAAATTGTGCTCAATTTCATATGTGGCAATTCCGCCAAGATCTCTTCGTTAGTTGGGGGAAGAATCAGCACGAATCGGATTTTTTGAGGAACGTCTCGAGAGAGAATTGGATTTGGTTAGACAATGTGTGGTTGGTAAACAAGGATCGGTTTTTTAGCAAGGTACGTAATGTATTGTCAAATATTCAATATGATTCCACAAGATCTATTTTCGTTCAAGTAACGGATTCTAGCCAATGGAAAGGATCTTCTTCTGATCAATCCAGAGATCATTTCGATTCCGTTAGAAATGAGAATTCAGAATATAACACATTGATCGATCAAACAGAGATTCAGCAACTAAAAGAGAGATCGATTCTTTGGGATCCTTCCTTTCTTCAAACGGAACGAACAGAGATAGAATCAGATCGATTCCCGAAATGCCTTTTTGGATCTTCCTCCATGTCCTGGCTATTCACAGAACCTGAGAAGCGGATGAATAATCATCTGCTTCCGGAAGAAATCGAAGAATTTCTTGGGAATCCTACAAGATCAATTCGTTCTTTTTTCTCTGACAGATGGTCAGAACTTCATCTGGGTTCGAATCCTACTGAGAGGTCCACTAGAGATCCTAAATTGTTGAAGAAAAAACAAGATGTTTCTTTTGTCCCTTCCAGGCGAGCGGAAAAGAAAGAAATGGTTGATATATTCAAGATAATTACGTATTTACAAGATACCGTCTCAATTCATCCTTCGGAACCATATCACATCCCGAATCTGGTTCCGAAGGATGAACCGGATATGGACAGTTCCAATAAGATTTCATTCTTGAACAAAAATCCATTTTTTGATTTCTTTCATCTATTCCATGACCGGAACAAAGGGGGATACGCGTTACGCCACGATTTTTTTGAATCAGAAGAGAGATTCCCAGAAATGGCGGATCTATTCACTCTATCAATAACCGAGCCGGATCTGGTGTTTCATAGGGGATTTGCCTTTTCTATTGATTCCTACGGGTTGGATCAAAAAAGATTCTTGAATGAGGTATTCAACTCCAGAGATGAATCGAAAAAGAAATTGGTTCTACCTCCTCT